ATGAGGATAATAAATTCGGTCGTTGTGGTCGGGCTCTATTATGGATTTCTGACCACACTCTCCATTGGGCCCTCTTATCTCTTCCTTCTCCGAGCTCGGGTTATGGAAGAAGGAACCGAGGAGGAGGTATCAGCAACAACTGGGTTTCTTGCGGGACAGCTCATGATGTTCATATCGATCTATTATGCGCCTCTGCATCTAGCATTGGGTAGACCTCATACAATAACTGTCCTAGTTCTACCGTATCTTTTGTTTCATTTCTTCTGGAACAATCACGAAAACTTTTTTTATTCTGGATCTACTACCAGAAATTCAATGCGTAATCTCAGCATTCAATGTGTATTCCTGAATAATCTCATTTTTCAATTCTTCAACCATTTCATTTTACCAAGTTCCGCGTTAGCCAGATTAGTCAACATTTATATGTTTCGATGCAACAACAAGATTTTATTTTTAACAAATAGTTTTGTTGGTTGGTTAATTGGTCACATTTTATTCATGAAATGGGTTGGATTGGTATTATTCTGGATACGGCAAAATAATTATATTCGATCTAATAAGTATTTTGTGTCAGAATTGAGAAATTCTATGGCTCGAATCTTTAGTATTCTCTTATTTATCACCTGTGTCTACTATTTAGGCAGAATGCCGTCGCCTATTGTCACTAAGAAACTGAAAGAGAAAGAAACCTCAGAAACGGAAGAAGGGGGAGAAAGAAAAGAAGAAAGCGATGTAGAAACAACTTCCGAAACGAAGGAGACTAAACAGGAACAAGAGGGATCCACCGAAGAAAACCCTTCCCTTTGTTCGGAAGAAAGGGAGGATCTGGACAAAATAGATGAAACGGAAGAGATCCGAGTGAATGGAAAGGAAAAAACAAAGGATGAATTTCACTTTAAAGAGGCACGCTATCAAGATAGCCCAGTTTACGAAGATTCTGATCTGGAGACCCATCAAGAGAATTGGGAATTGGGAAGACTGAAAGAAGAGAAAAGAAGGAATATTAATAAGAAGATTGATTTGTGGATTGAAAGGATTGAAAGGATTGAAAACACTTTTGTTACTTTTTTTTTCGATTATAAACGATGGAATCGTCCATTACGATATATAAAAAATGATCAATTAGAAAATGCTTTACGCAATGAAATGTCACAATTTTTTTTTTTTACATGTAAAAGTGATGGGAAACAAAAAATATCCTTTACATATCCACCTAGTTTATCAACTTTTTCGGAAATGCTAGAAAGAAAAATTTCTTGGTATATCATAGAAAAATTATATGACGAAGATATTTCTATTTCTAATTCTTGGATTTACTTTAATGAAAAAAAAAAGTGCAATTTAAAAAATGAATTAATAAGCCGAATCCAAATTCTAGAAAAAAATGAGGGATTTTCTAGTCTGGATATACTTGAAAAAAAACCATATTATGCGATGATGAAAAAAAAAAAAAATGCTTGCCAAAAGTATATGATCCGTTTTTCAACGGAGCTTATCGAGGAATGATAAAAAAACAAAATTCATGTGTAATTAAGAATACTTATAAAGATACAGAAGATTTAGTAGAAATTTTTTTTATAAATAAGATTCATAATCTACTTCTTAATGATTCCTTTGAACCCTACCATCAATATTTTTTGAATGCTACAGAAGAAAAAGAAAATGATTCAGAAAATAAAGCAAAGTCTTTGCAATTTTTATTTGATGTAATTACAACGCATGTAAAAGATCAAAAAATAATGAAAAAGAAATCTATTGAAATTAGAATAGAAGAAATAAGTAAAAAGGTTTCTCGATGGTCATACAAATTAACCGATGATTTGAAAGAAGAGGAAGAAGAAAATGAAGAAGAATTTGTAAAAGAAGATAATGAAATTTATTCAAGAAGAGCCAAACGTGTGGTAATTTATAACGAAAATGATACTAATTCTCTTTCTAGTACTAGTAACAATGATAAAGATGATGATCAAACGGAAGAGATATCTTTGATACGTTACTCCCAACAATCGGATTTTCGTCGCAATCTAATCAAAGGATCCATGCGCGCTCAAAGACGTAAAACAGTTACTTGGAACCTCTTTCAAGTAAATACACATTCCCCACTTTTTTTGGATCGACTAGACAAAACATATTTTTTTTCCTCTTTTGATATCAACGAAATTAAGAATATCTTTTTGAGAAATTGGATGGGGAGAGAACAAGAACAAGAATTAGAATTTAAAATTTATGATTTAAAAAAAAAGGAAAAAGAAAAAAAGGAACGGTTAGAAATATCAGAAGCTTGGGAAAACTTAACATTTACTCAAGCAATAAGAGGTTTGATGTTAGTAACCCAATCTTTTATTAGAAAATACATTATATTGCCTTCATTAATAATAGTTAAAAATGTTTTCCGTATTTTATTATTACAATCCTCTGAATGGCACGAGGATTTGAAGGAATGGAATAGAGAAAAACATATTAAATGCACCTATAATGGTGTTCAATTATCAGAAAAAGAATTTCCCCAAAATTGGTTAATAGATGGTATTCAGATAAAGATTCTATACCCTTTCTGTCTAAAACCTTGGCGAAAATATAAGGTACGATCTAATCATAGAGATAAAAAAAAAAAGAAAAAAATTCGTTTTTGTTTTTTAACAGTCTGGGGAAGGGAAGCGGAACTTCCCTTTGGTTTTCCCCGAAAAAAACCTTTTTTTTTTGACCCTATTTTTAAAGAACTCGAAAAAAGAAAGAAAAATATGAAAAAAAAAATATACTTTCTAAAAGTTAGAAAAGAAAAAAGAAAAAGGGTCATCAAAATACTTCAAGTTATAAAACTACTAATTAAAAAACTGAAAAAATTAAATCCAATTTTCTTATTTGAATTGAGGAAAGAAAAAGTACATGAATCGAACGAAAATGAAAAAAAATTTAAAAGAAATCATAAGATTCTTCGCGAATCGTCCGTTCTAATTCGACCGATGAATTGGTTAAATTATTCACTAATAGAAAAAAGAATGAAAGATCTTTCTGATAAGACAATAAAAATAAGGAATCAAATTGAACAAACCGCAAAAGAAAAGAAAAAAAAAGAGATAGTTCAAATTTATGATAATAAAAGATTGGAATCACAGAAATCTATTTGGAAAATATTAAAAAAAAAAAAGATCCGATTAATGCGTAAATCACACTACTTTATTAAATCATTCATTGAAAAAAGATACATAGATATTTTGCTATGTACCATTACTTTTTCTAAGATAAACACACAACTTTTATTTGAATCAACAAAAAAGATCTTTAATAAAGACATTTGCAACAATAAAAAAAATAATGAACAAAAAGAAATTTATGAAATAAATAAAAATAAAATGAATTTGATATTTACTATAAAAAAATTGTTTTCAAATACTGATAATACTGAGAATAGTAATAAAAATTCTAATATTTCTTATAATTTATCTTCCATGTCACAAGCATATGTATTTTACAAATTATCACAAACCCAATTACTTAACCCATTCTTTAATCAGTATCACTTAAGACCTGTACTTCAATATCAAGGGAACTCTCCTTTTTTTAAGGAAAAATTAAAAAACTATTGTATGATACACAGAATATTTCATTCCAAACCAAGAGATAAGAAAATTAATACGTATGTAATGAACGAATGGAAAAACTGGTTAAAAAGTCATTATCAGCATTATTTATCTCAAAAAAGAAGATCTCGATTAATACCTAAAGAAAAAGAATGGAAAAATAGAATAAATCAACGCCGTATGATTAAAAACAAGGAATCAATCCAATTGGATTTCTATAAAAAATACCTATTCATTCATTCCATGAAAAAAAATAACTATGTAACGAATTCATTTATGAGTCAAAAAGATAAATGGAAAAAACATTACAGATATGATCTTTTATCATATAAATACATATACCCCCCTTATTCATACATTTATGAATCAACATTAGAAAGAAATGGGGCCCAAGAAATCCCATATTCTTTCAATACATTGAAACCTGAATCTTTTTATGTATCGGTAAGTATGCCTAGTAATGATTATCTAGAAAAAGGATATCTTATTGATGGGAATACCAATTTGGATAGAAAATATTTTGATTATAGAGTTCTTAATCTTTGTTTAGAAAAAAATATTGAGATCTGGACCAATGAACATATTGACATCAATATGAAGAAACATACTAAAATTGAAATTAAGAATTTAAAAAAAATTGAGAAAAAAGATATTTTTTCTCCTACGATTGATCAAGAGATCAAACCATGCAACCAAGAAAAAACCTTTCTTGATTCATTCCCATACAATAAAGAAAGGTTCTATAATACTGCATCAAATTCTGATACTATATCCAATCTAGAACCTTGGTTCTTCCCAGAATTTTTACTACTTTTTAATGTATATAAGATTCAACCTTGGATCATCCCAATAAAATCACTCTTTTTTCATTTTTATATAAATGAAAATAGTAAAAACATCAACGTAAATCCAAAGAAAAATCTTAATATATCATCGAAAAAAGATTTTGAATTAGTAAATTACAAACAGGAAGAAAACGAACAACAAGGCCAAGAAAATCTTGTATTGAATCTACTGAAACAAAAGAAAAAAAGGGCTGTTGAAGAAGATTACGGAAGATTAGAAATGAAAAAAGGTAGAAAAAAAAAAAAATGTAAGAGCAAGGATGAAATGGAACTAGATTTATTTTTTAATAAATATTTTATTTTTCAAATAAAATGGGACGATTACTTTAATAAAAATATAATGAACAATATTAAGGTATATTGTCTTCTACTTAGAATGAAAAATATAAATAAAATTGCTATATCCTCGATTAAAAGAGATGAAATAAATCTAGACGAAATGATGATTCAAAGGGACTTAGTTATTACAGATTTGGTAGGAAAGGGAGTATTTCTTATTGATCCAATTTTTCTATCTATAAGAAGAGACGGAAAATCTATTATATATCAAACTATAGATATTTCATTGGTCGATAAGAATAAGCACCAAACGAATAAGAAATACACAAAATATATATATAAAATATATATTAAGAATAAAAAAGGGGAGTTTGAAAAAGATATTGAACAATACAGCAACATGTTTTTTAATATAGACAAAAATCATTATGATTTCCTTATTCCTGAAAATATTCTATCTTCCATACGTCGAAGAGAATTTCGAATTAGAATTTGTTTCAATTCCAAAAATTGGAATGTTGTGGATAAAAATCCAAGACTTTACAATGAAAGCAAAATAAGAAACTGTGGGCAATTTTTGAATGAGGACAAGCCAGATGGAAAAATTTTCATGAAATTCAAATTGTTCCTTTGGCCCAATTATCGATTAGAAGACTTAGCTTGTATGAATCGCTATTGGTTTGATACCAATAACAGCAGTCGTTTCAGTATGTCAAGAATACATATGTATTCACAATATAGAGTAAATGATATTACAATGAAATTGAAAAAATTTATAGTGAATTTCATACATATTGTGTGACATATTCGGTAGATGAAAGCCAAAATATATACACTGTATAATATTCTAATACATGATGCTTATTTCCGAGTATATAGTTTCTAACTAGAAAGAGCGGAATCTCTTTAAGTAAAAAGAAATTGAAATTCTTCTCTTTTGTTAATACATATATATATAAAATAAACTACATAAACAAGAAACAAAGTAGTATGAATAAAGAATAAAATAAATTCAATTTTTATGTATACTAGATGGAAATAACTGGCAAAAGAAATCTTATTATTTTTCCTGATCGGTAAAATTCACAGAAAAGAAAGATCAAAATCTTCATTTATGGTCAAAAATTCATTCATCTCAGTTATTACACAAGAAGAAAATAGTGGGTCTGTTGAATTTCAAATATTACTTTTCACCAGTAAGATACGGATACTTACGTCACATTTAGAATTGCACAAAAAAGATTTTTTATCGCAAAGAGGTCTACGAAGAATTCTGGGAAAACGTCAACGATTATTGACTTATTTGTCAAAGAAAAAGAAAGTACGTTATAAGAAATTAATGGATCAGTTAGATATTCGGGAACCAAAAACTCGTTAATTTCATTTGAATATTTTTTTCTTATTATTATCCTTTTTTCTTTTTTAATTCTCTTTTTTAGTTCAGTTATCAGTTCTTAGTATTAGATTTTTCATTTTAAGAAATTCATGAAATAAAAAATTAAGGAAAAAATATGACTATACCAGCTACAAAAAAAAATTTAATAATAGTCAATATGGGTCCTCACCACCCATCAATGCATGGTGTTCTTCGGCTGATCGTTACTCTGGATGGTGAAGATGTTATTGACTGTGAACCTATATTGGGCTATTTACATAGAGGGATGGAAAAAATAGCGGAGAACCGAACAATTATACAATATTTGCCTTATGTTACACGTTGGGATTATTTAGCTACTATGTTCACAGAAGCAATAACAGTAAATGCACCAGAACGATTGGAAAGTGTTCAAGTGCCTAAAAGGGCCAGTTATATCAGAGTGATTATGCTAGAGCTCAGTCGTATAGCCTCCCATTTGTTATGGCTTGGACCTTTTATGGCCGATATCGGTGCACAGACTCCCTTTTTCTATATTTTAAGAGAGAGAGAATTGATATATGATCTATTCGAAGCCGCCACAGGTATGCGGATGATGCATAATTATTTTCGCATCGGAGGAGTAGCTGCGGATTTACCTTATGGCTGGATAGATAAATGTTTTGATTTTTGTGATTATTTTTTAACAGAAGTTGTTGAGTATCAAAAACTTATTACGCAAAACCCCATTTTTTTAGAACGAGTTGAAGGAGTGGGCATTATTCGTGGGGAGGAGACAATAAATTGGGGTTTATCAGGACCAATGTTACGAGCTTCTGGAATCCAATGGGATCTTCGTAAAGTTGATCATTATGAGTGTTACAAGAAATTTGATTGGGAAGTAAAATGGCAAAAAGAAGGCGATACATTAGCTCGTTATTTAGTAAGAATCGGTGAAATGCAAGAATCCATAAAAATAATTCAACAGGCTCTAGAAGGAATTCCTGGAGGACCTTATGAGAATTTAGAAAACCGCCGCTTTCATACGACAAAGAATTCCAAATGGAATAATTTTGAATATAGATTTCTTACTAAAAAACTTTCACCCAATTTTGAATTGTTAAAACAAGAACTTTATGTAAGGGTAGAGGCCCCAAAAGGAGAATTAGGAATTTATTTAATAGGAGATAGTAGCGTTTTCCCCTGGAGATGGAAAATTCGTCCACCCAGTTTCATCAATTTGCAAATTCTTCCTCAGCTAGTTAAAAGAATGAAATTGGCTGATATCATGACAATACTAGGTAGTATAGATATCATTATGGGAGAAGTTGATCGTTGAAATGATAATTGATACTACAGAAGTAAAAACTATCAATTCTTTTTATAGATTAGAATCCTTAAAAGAAGTCTATGGACTCATAGCTATTTTTGTTCCCATTTTCACCCTTGTCTTAGGAATTACAATGGGAGTATTAGTCATTGTGTGGTTAGAAAGAAAAATATCCGCAGCAATACAACAACGTATTGGACCTGAATATGCCGGCCCATTAGGGATTCTTCAAGCTTTAGCAGATGGGACCAAATTACTTTTGAAGGAGGACCTTCTTCCATCTAGAGGGAATAATCGTTTGTTTGGTATTGGACCTTCCATAGCAGTTCTATCAATTCTACTCAGTTCTTTAGTAATTCCTTTTGGATATCGCCTTGTTTTAGCTGATCTCAGTATAGGTGTTTTTTTCTGGATTGCCATTTCAAGTATTGTACCCATTGGTCTTCTTATGTCAGGGTACGGATCAAAGAAGAAGTCTTCCTTTTCAGGCGGTCTACGAGCTGCAGCTCAATCAATTAGTTATGAAAGACCATTCACTCTATGTGTGTGAGCAATATCTCTACGTGTGATTCGTCGGAACATGAATTTTTCTTCTCTCTTTTCTAAAGAAATGAATTGAAATAGAAAGACAATAGAAATCTCATTTCATATGTAAATAGGAAGATGAAAGAATCTAAGAAAAACTCTTTTTTTTCTCTTCTTTCATTTTCAAACTTTCTAAAGTCAGTAAAGAGAAAGAAATTGAATGTCTTGAACAAATATCTTCCTTTTTTTATTCAACATTTCAGTTCGATGAGTGAAACCAGATAGTTAGATGAGTGAAACAAAACTGCTCCTCAATTTGCAGTAAAAAAAAGATCATTCCCTAGGGTACAAGAAGGAAATTGAAGTAAACATCAGTTTTTTACCCAGATTCTTTGATTCATCTTCATATCTTGAAGCGGATGCAAAAGATCAACAGTACATTCTTTCTTACTATACTGGGGATCAATCAAAAAGAAGTGGGCAGTTAGGAACACCAAAGTACACAAAGGATAAGTAATGGAAAGAATGTAAGGTAGCAAAAAAGAAATTTTGTATAAAACTTTGCATAAAAGGAATCATAATAAGGGCTTGAAATTTGTAGAAATGATCAAGCAGTACTTCCCTACGATTCCGATCTAGAGTATGTTACTATTCACTGATTAAAGAAATAACTATCAAGAACGAATTAATCCTTTATTTTCTTTGCTTTTCTTAAAGTTTTAAGTTTTCACAGAAAGAAGAACGGGAATAAGACAAAGATAATGCAAAAAAAAAAAAGAAGAAAAAGGGAATAATAATGATTCATTAACGAATGCCCAATTCTTTCTATTTATGACGAGTATTTGATTGAATAATTAAGTTATTGCTGAACAAATATAAATTTGAGAACTTCTCATTATATCATTATAAAGGATGAGATCAATTCGGAAGTGTTTTTTTTTATTCTAGCAGATAGAATTTGATTGGTCAAATTGAGGACTCTTCAACCTCCAATGTATCTTTACATTCTATAGGGTCCAAGGAGAACGATTAGTCAGTCCTTACTTTACACATTTCTTTGTGGCCCATAGAGAAGCCGTATGAAACTTAGGCTTCATGTACGGTTTTGTAATAGCGATGGAAACAGTGATGTTATCATCGACTATAATTATCTAATAGTTCAAGTACAGTTGATATAATTGAGGCACAGTCCAAATATGGTTTTGGGGGATGGAATCTGTGGCGTCAGCCCATAGGCTTTCTAGTTTTTATAATGTCTTCTCTAGCAGAATGTGAAAGATTACCCTTTGATTTACCAGAAGCAGAGGAGGAATTAGTAGCAGGTTATCAAACCGAATATTCAGGTATAAAATACGGGTTCTTTTATCTTGCTTCTTACCTAAATCTATTAGTTTCTTCATTATTTGTAACAGTTCTTTACTTAGGTGGATGGAATTTTTCTATTCCGTACATATCTATTACTGAACTTTTTGTAAAAAAAAATAGGTTTAGAGTCTTTTTAATGGCAATTGGTATCTTTATTACATTAGCCAAAGCTTATTTGTTTTTGTTCATTCCTATCATAACAAGATGGACTTTACCTAGGATGAGAATAGATCAGTTATTAAATCTTGGATGGAAATTTCTTTTACCTATTTCTCTAGGTAATCTATTATTGACAACTTCTTCTCAACTTGTTTCACTATAAAATTATAAAAAAAAAAAGAAAAATGAAGAGATAACAATAATGATATTCTATATTCAGAACTTCTCTCAGCCAAGAGAAAGAAACATAAATTTTATTTATGGATATCTATAATATGTTCCCTATGGTTACTGGGTTCATGAATTATGGCAAACAAACAATACGAGCTGCAAGGTACATTGGACAAAGTTTCATAATTACCTTATCCCATACAAATCGTTTACCTGTAACTATTCAATATCCTTATGAAAAATCAATCACATCAGAGCGTTTTCGTGGTCGAATCCACTTTGAATTTGATAAATGTATTGCTTGTGAAGTATGTGTTCGCGTATGTCCCATAGACCTTCCTATTGTTGATTGGAAATTTGAAAAAATTATTAAGAAAAAACAATTGCTTCATTATAGTATAGATTTTGGGGTATGTATATTTTGCGGTAACTGTGTTGAGTATTGTCCAACAAACTGTTTATCGATGACTGAAGAATATGAACTTTCTACTTATGATCGTCACGAATTAAATTATAATCAAATTTCTTTGAGTCGGTTACCAATGTCAATAATTGGAGATTACACAATACAAACAATTATAGATTCAACAACGATTACCAAGATTACCAATTTCTAAGATTTGGTTTGGAAGTTAGCCAAAGAACTTTTAACTTTATTTTTTCTATATTCTTTTTTTATTCAATTATGAAGGTATCATAAAAAAAAAGTCCCTTTCCTGAGTCCCTTAGTAAGGTCATGAAATATTTCGACTTCTTTATTTATCTTTTATTTCATAATGGATTTACCTGAATCAATACATGATATTCTTGTAGTATTTTTGGAATCAGTTATTTTATTAGGAGGTCTGGGAGTAGTATTACTTACCAATCCCGTCGATTCGGCCTTTTCATTGGGATTGGTTCTTGTTTGTATATCCTTATTCTATATTTCATTGAATTCCTTTTTTGTAGCTGCCGCACAGTTTCTTATTTATGTGGGAGCCATTAATGTATTAATCATATTTGCTGTTATGTTTATGAACGGTTCAAAATATTCCAATGATTCCTATTTGTGGACCATTGGAGATAAGATCACTTCACAGGTTTGTACAAGTATTTTTTTTTCATTAATGACCATTATCTCAGATACTTCATGGTACGGAATTTTTTGGACTACAAGATCAAATCATATTATAGAACAGGACTTAATAAGTAACGTTCAACAAATTGGGATTCATTTATCCACAGATTTTTATCTTCCTTTTGAACTCATTTCTCTAATTCTTTTAGTTTCCTTGATAGGTGCAATTACTATGGCTCGTCAATAATCTAATAAGAACTTCCATTTTTATAATTCAAAGAATAAAAAAATATTCAATCTATTTTATTTTAATCTACTTTGAATATGTTATTTTGTCTTGTAATTATTCTATTCTAGTCAACTGAATAGGTTGAATTTTTGTTCATATTGAAATGAATCGAGATTGATGAGGAATTTGTCAATGATGTTAGAGCATGTACTTTTTATGAGTATTTATTTATTTTCTATTGGTATCTATGGACTGATCACAAGCCGAAGCATGGTTAGAGCACTTATGTGTCTTGAACTTATACTGAATTCGGTGAATTTAAATCTCATCGCATTTTCCAATATATTTGATAGTAGGCAATTAAAAGGAGAAATTTTCTCCATCTTTGTTATAGCCATTGCGGCTGCTGAAGCAGCTATTGGGCTATCTATTATTTCGTCGATCCATCGTAATAGAAAATCAACTCGTATCAATCAATCAAATTTGCTGAAAAATTAGTCATAATTCTTCTATTTTCACATAGAAATAATTTAAAGAAATAAAAAGGAAGATCTTTCTATTAATAGAAAAATTTTATAAAAGAAATATAAATTGAATTCGTATGTACAACTTATATTTCATGGTTATTGAAAAAGAAATCAAAGTTTCTTAGCTCTTTCTCATAAACAGATTTGAAAATCTATGGATTCTTTAAATTTTGATAAATCATTGATTCATCTGGTGTTTACAATATAAGGATTTCTCTTATTTTATAATTTGACCAGATCGAAAATTTTTTTTGTTCAAAACTAGAATTTATAGACCTAATGTCACATTCAGTAAAAATTTATGACACATGCATAGGGTGTACCCAATGTGTTCGAGCTTGTCCCACGGATGTATTGGAAATGATACCTTGGGACGGATGTAAAGCGAAGCAAATTGCTTCTGCGCCAAGAACCGAGGATTGTGTAGGTTGTAAGAGATGTGAATCCGCTTGTCCAACGGATTTTTTGAGTGTTCGTGTTTATTTATGGCATGAAACAACTCGGAGCATGGGTCTTTCTTATTGATATGTGACAAAAAACTCCACTTGAATCATTTGATTCCTCTTTACCGACAAAGGCCCGTACTCGAGAAAAGAAAATAGATTCTTCTTCTCCCGAGCACGGGGTTTTCTAGTCAAAAATTATCTTGTCTTTATCACGAGTTCTTTTCCTTGGTTAACAATACTTCTTGTTTTACCCATATTCGCAGGTTCTTCAATTGTTTTTTTCCCTCATAGGGGAAATAAGATGTATAGGTGGTATACTATATGTATATGTATCCTAGAGCTCCTTCTAATGACCTATATATTTTGTTATCATTTCCAATTGGACGATCCATTAACCCAATTGAAGGAAGATTCAAAATGGATCAATCTTTTTGATTTTCACTGGAGACTGGGAATCGATGGACTTTCCATAGGGCCCATTTTACTTACAGGATTTATCACTACTTTAGCTACTTTAGTAGCTTGGCCAGTTACTAGAAATCCGCAATTTTTCTATTTTTTGATGTTAGCAATGTATAGTGGCCAAATAGGATCATTTTCTTCTCGAGACCTTTTGCTTTTTTTCATCATGTGGGAATTAGAATTAATTCCTGTTTACTTACTTTTATCCATGTGGGGGGGAAAAAAACGCCTGTACTCGGCTACAAAGTTTATTTTGTGCACTGCAGGAGGTTCCATTTTTCTCTTAATAGGAGTTCTAGGTATGGGTTTATATGGTTCCAATGAACCAACATTAGATTTAGAAAAATTAGCTAATCAATCATATCCTGCAGCATTGGAAATAATATTCTATTTTTGTTTTCTTATTGCTTATGCTGTCAAATCACCGATGATACCCCTACATACATGGTTACCGGATACCCATGGGGAAGCACATTACAGTACATGTATGCTTTTAGCTGGAATCTTATTAAAGATGGGAGCATATGGATTGATTCGGATCAATATGGAGTTATTAGCTCACGCTCATTCTAGATTCTCTCCCTGGTTAGTGATAGTAGGAATAATACAAATTATTTATGCAGCTTCAACCTCTCTTGGTCAACACAATTTAAAAAAACGTATTGCCTATTCTTCTGTATCTCACATGGGTTTCATAATTATAGGAATTGGTTCTATAACTGGCATGGGACTCAATGGAGCCATTTTACAAATACTTTCTCATGGATTGATTGGTGCTGCACTTTTTTTCTTAGGAGGAACAAGTTGTGATAGAATACGTTTTTTTTATCTCGAAGAGATGGGCGGGATATCTATCCTAATGCCAAAAATTTTTACCATGTTTAGTAGTTTCTCAATGGCTTCTCTTGCATTGCCAGGAATGAGTGGTTTTGTTGCAGAATTCTTAGTCTTTTTTGGAATAATTACTAGTCCAAAATATCTTTTCATGCCAAAAATTTTTATTACTTTTGTAATGGCAATTGGAATGATATTAACTCCTATTTTTTTATTATCTATGTTACGTCAGATTTTCTATGGATACAAGCTATTCAATATTCCAAACTCAAAATTTTTTGATTCTGGGCCACGAGAACTCTTTGTTTCGATCTGTATCTTTCTACCTGTAATAGGAATTGGTATTTATCCTGATTTTGTTCTCCCATTATCGGTTGACAAGGTACAAGTTCTACTATCTAATTATTTTTATGGATACTAATTTGATAGGTTTGATAATAAAGAATTTTAATGAATTGTAAAGAAAGTTTTATAATTCTTTGACTTTCATCTTTTCACGATTCTCTTCGTTGTAGAATGAAAAAAAAAGGAAGGGTGAATTCTAATTGTAATGAGATAAATCTAGAGTTTTTGAGAACCATTTGAATAATTTCTCCATTCAAACGGTTTTCAAAAACTTCCAAAAATTTTCATTGTGTATCAGACGATGTTTTTATGTATTCGTTATATGGTTTCTTTTCTTCAATTAGTCAATTAGATATTAATTGGAATGAACCATAACTATGAAACCCGATTCCTAATAGATTGATCCCAAAATAGCATATCCAAATTAAGAGAAATCCTATAGAAGCCACAAATGCCGAATTTGTACCTTTATCTTTCAATTTTGAATTTGTTCTAATATGTAAATAAATTGCAAATATGGTCCAAGTAATAAAAGCCCAAGTTTCTTTAGGGTCCCAATTCCAATAAGAGCCCCATGCTTCATTAGCCCATACTGCTCCAGAAAGAATGCCTATGGTTAAGAAGGTAAACCCTAAATTAATGACACGATAACTCCAATAATCCAAATGCTGAATTAATTGATATTTGTAAAAATTTTGAAATGAGAGAGAATAAGTATTTTGAAATACACTTCCTTTTTTGTTCAAATATTCCATCTCACCAAAGAAAAACGACTTCCTTTTCTTTTTTAAACTTAAAAAATCAATTTTTTTTTGAAATGTAATAACTATAAGAGCAACTGATAATAACGATCCACATAAAAGAGCTGCATAGCTCAATAGCATCATACTGACATGCATCATTAACCACTGAGATTTTAAAGCAGGTACTAATATTGCGGGTTGATGCATTTCAGTTGAAAGACCTGATGTGACGAAACCTTGGGTAAAAATGACACTTGGTGCAGTTATTGCACTTAAATAATTTTTAGGATTTTCAAGATATAGAATCATATGAATAATAGAGAAACTCCAAGAAAGAAAAATTAATGATTCGTATAAATTACTTAAGGGAAAATGTCCCGAAGAAATCCAACGAATAAGTAAAAATCCTGTTATAGATAAAAAAGTAGCTATCATACCTTTTTCCGACGAATTACGTAATCCTTCAATTTCGTAGATTAATAAGTTCATCAAATAAATCATAATCACAATTAAGATGATCGAAAAAGAAATATGAGTTAATATATGTTCTAAGGTCACAAATATCATAAACATAAAAAAGGGTCCCTATTAAATAATTGAGATCGAGGATTAAATAGATTTTCATATTCTATGAAATTTATTGTGTCTATATTTTTTATTATTACATATATATAAAATATATATGCCGCCACTCGGACTCGAACCGAGATGCTCTAGCACTGCTTCCTAAGAGCAGCGTGTCTACCAATTTCACCATGGCGGCTTACCTGAAATAATAATAGGAAATTTGTTGAGATTCAATAGATTTTAGGAAACAATGAAGAAAGATGCATTTCCACAGTTCAGTTTTAAAAATAAACTTTTCCATACTATAAACCTAGAACCTCTATTTACTTTCTATCTTATATATAAGATAGAAGTTCATTATAATGAACTAATTTCTATTTCTATATACTTTATATCTATTTACTATATTCTTTCGTATTATAGTATATATTCTTTTACTAGTTATATAAAGTTTTTATATTCTATTAATATTCTGAATTTTTTCATATTTAATATGAATTTTTTGAATATTACATTTTATGTACTTTCTTATTCTATAAAAATATATAGAAATATATTAACAATAAGAAGATATTACATTAATTTTTGTATATTCTTTATCTTCATTCTAAAAAAAAATACAATATATACAATATACAAAGCATATTTCATTATCTAAATATTAGAATAAATATATAAAATAGAAATCTATTTTTCTATTCAAAAATAATTTTTTTAGAATATTTTTTCTTTCTTTTTTATTTTTTTTTTTCTATTTGTATGTTATGAAAGTAAATTATGCTCTTATATTATTGAGAAAAATTTATGGAATAAGTTAAGTATAGATAATGACTAATAAAGAGTAATTTCTTTTGAACAATAAATGTCTTTCACATACAACGAGAAAAATGAGTAATCTATTTTTGAATGGCAGTTCCAAAAAAACGTACTTCTATGTCAAAAAAAAATATTCGTAGAAATCTTTGGAAAAAAAAAGGGTTTTTAGCGGCAGTAAAAGCTTTTTCTTTAGCTAAATCTGTTTCTACCGGACAGTCAAAAAGTTTTTTTGTGCGGCAAAAAAAGTCTTGAAAAAATCTTAATTGACATGTATTAAATATTAAAGAAATTCCAATTTTTTTTTTAATTTGAAGACAAAAAATTTAAATTGACTAATTTATTTTCTTTTTCTTATTGTTTTGTTCTTTTCGAAAGAGATCTGAATTGGTGAATTGGAAACAATTAGAAGAAAAAAATTTATTTTCTTATGGAATATACATATAAATATGCATGGATAATATCCCTTTTTCCGCTCCCAGTTACTATGTCAATAGGATTTGGACTTCTACTTATTCCGACAGCAACAAAAGATATTCGTCGTATGTGGGCTTTCCTAAGTGTTTTACTGCTAAGTATAGCTATGTGGTTTTCGGCCAATCTGTCTATTCAGCAAATAAATGGAAGTTTTACCTATCAATATCTATGGTCTTGGACCATCAATTATGATTTTTTATTAGAGTTTGGACACTTGATCGATCCACTTACTTCTATTATGTCAATACTAATCACTACTGTTGGAATCATGGTTTTTATTTATAGTGACAATTATATGTCTCACGACCAAGGATATTTGAGATTTTTTGCTTATATGAGTTTTTTTAATGCTTCAATGTTGGGATTAGTTACTAGTTCCAATTTGATACAAATTTATATTTTTTGGGAACTTGTGGGAATGTGTTCGTATTTATTGATAGGCTTTTGGTTCACACGACCCGTTGCAGCAAATGCTTGTCAAAAAGCTTTTGTAACTAATCGTATAGGAGATTTTGGTTTATTATTAGGAACCTTAGGATTTTATTGGATAACCGGTAGTTTCGAATTTCGGGATTTGTTTCAAATAGTGAATACCTTGATCCATACTAATAGGGTAAATTCTTTATTTGCTACTTTCTGTGCCTTTTTTTTATTTGTCGGTGCAATTGCTAAATCCGCACAATTTCCCCTTCACATATGGTTACCTGATGCCATGGAAGGCCCCACTCCTATTTCGGCTCTTATACACGCTGCTACTATGGTAGCAGCAGGAATTTTTCTTGTAGCTCGACTTCTTCCTCTTTTCATAGTTATACCTTACATAATGAATCTCGTTTGTTTAGTAGGTATAATAACAGTACTTTTAGGAACTACTTTAGCTCTTGCCCAAAGAGACATTAAAAGAAGTTTAGCTTATTCTACAATGTCTCAATTGGGTTATATTATGTTAGCTCTAGGTATAGGTTCTTATCGAACTGCTTTATTCCATTTGATCACCCATGCCTATTCTAAAGCTTTATTGTTTTTGGGATCCGGATCCATTATTCATTCAATGGAACCTATTGTTGGATATTCACCAGATAAAAGTCAAAATATGGCTCTTATGGGAGGTTTAACAAAATATGTTCCAATTACAAAAACTACTTTTTTTTTAGGTACACTTTCTCTTTGTGGTATTCCGCCTCTTGCTTGTTTTTGGTCCAAAGAAGAAATTCTTCATGATAGTTGGTTGTACTCACCAATTTTCGCACTAATAGCTTGGTTCACAACAGGATTAACCGCATTTTATATGTTTCGGATGTATTTACTTACCTTTGATGGATATTTGCGCATTCATTTTCAAGATTATAGTAATTTTTTTAGTACAAAAAAGAGCTCGTTTTATTTAA